ATGGATGCTAGAGATCATCGTGAAGAGAAGAACCAATCGTATTATAGAATACGAGCACATCGTCTAACATGAGTATCAACTCAAAATTGATATTGGTCGGACATTCTCTCCCATTCAATTCATGTCAAGCACATTTGACAGAGGTATATGACAAATTGTTCGAGAGTTGGTTCTAAGTTGGTTATCGATCTTGCAACACTTTCATTTTCTGTCAGAGGTTGCCGTTAGTTCGTCGTCGGAACTTAGAAAGAAACTCTCTTCTTCTTCTTCTTGGAAGGAATGACCGTAGATAGAGACTGTCAATTGGTTCTTCTGGGGCGGACGTAGCCAAGTGGATCAAGGCAGTGGATTGTGAATCCACCACGCGCGGGTTCAATCCCCGTCGTTCGCCCATAAAGAAACGGATTGGATCCAATCCATCTTTGTCATTTTCAATTTCAAATGAACAAGAAGTATTTCTATCTATTGATATAGAATCAATTGAATTCTTAGTGGTTGACGCAAGCTCTTCTTTATGCCAATATTATATTTATATGTCATTCTATTCATGATCACCCAAAGTATATACTATAGATGAGATCTTTTTCGATACTCTATTTCAATAGATCCAATATGGTTTCGTTTCAAATTGGTAGAGAACAAATAGATATATAGATCTATGTACCTATATAGATAAATACCTATATTCTATCAATATTATAGAAAAAAATAGAATGGAAAAGACCGAAGTCATTGAATCTATTTAAGGATAGAGATCTATCAAAAACTATTTCATTATTGTAATGTAATTATTGTAAAAAAGGAATGAAACGACAAAAATTGAAATCCTGGATATTGAAATTGGAAGAAATACGAAGCTTTCAATATTTATTCAATTCATGGACCGAATTGAATTTGGTGAGATTGTTCACGAAAATAGTTTCCCATCGAGAACGTCTTATTAAGCTCTTTGACTCTCGAATTCTTAGTACGTTGCTTTTACGCGATCTACGTGGTTCAAGAAGCAATCAATCTTTGACAATCAAAGGTGTAGTACTACTTACATTACCAGTCCTTATATATCATGTGAATCAGAAAAGTATGATTGAAAGAAAAAAGTTCTATTCGATGAAACTCTTTCCTATACCTATAAACTATGCTGAACCTAGAAATGAAACATCGGAAGAATATTTCGAGTCTTTCAATAAAAATTTGTTGATCTTTCCGCATCTTTTTCTGTCTTTCCCAAAAGGGAGAAAGATATATCAAAGTCACTTGAGAAATTCGAAAGAGGACGCTTGGGTTCTCTCAAAAAGAAAAGTGTGTGTCATGCCTGCATATAATCAAATTGATTCTTGGGGTTCACGATGGTGGAAGAATTGGATCATAGAAGAGATTCTTCCTAGTTGGAAGATCCCTCAGGGATCAATAGCGAAAATTGAGATGTCATTGAAAGAGAAAGATGTGGAACATCTAAAGGGTTTTTTTGAATTCTATATTGATGATCTGATCCGCAAAGACTATGATTGGGAATATCATTTCGATCGTGTTTTTATGAGAAATAAGCAGGACACGATCGACTTGAGCTCGAAGCAGCAAGTCGAAATATTAGGTAATAATCTAATCTGTTATCTCATGTCCGCTTTTTGTGAAAAAATGCTATTCGAAGCGGAGGGTCCATTCAAGCAGCAGAAATCGAAATCAATTGTTGAATCGAATAATATTAAGCATTTCTCCCATCTTCGATTATCCTATCAAGAAAAATCAGAATGGGGACCGCGTTGGTGGAAAAAGAATATGTTTCAGATCTGGAATAGTTGGGGTGAATCTGATCAAATTATTGCAGAATCTTCCATTCTCTTGAAAGAGAAAGGGTATCTCTCTTTCCAAAATTATGCTGAATTTTGGCAATTATATAAAGATTCTTTTGTTAGTTGGGAGAAAGATCAGCAGAAATTGGAACTTTCGAAGGACATTTTAAAAGAGAAATTCATTCAGTTGAATGATGTGAACAATGATCAGCTTTTTAGCAAGATACAGAATTTATTGTTGGATATTCTATACAATTTCTCAGAATCTATTTTCATTAAAGTCAATCATTCTAGCCAATTGAAAAGATCTTATAATCGATCCATCGATCATTTCGATCCCATTAGTGAAAATTCAGAATATGGCACGAACATGAACAAAAAGGATGAGATAATCTCAGAGAATCAAAGACCGATAACTTGGGAGACTCATTCGGAGAGGGATGAGAAAGATATCGATTCGGAGATAGATTTGACTCTCAATTTCACTGAGAATGAGTATTGGGAACCTGAAAAAGATCTTTGTGAACGGATTTTCACAAATGGATATATAAATAAAACGGAGATCGAGCAACTAAAAGAAAGATCAATTCTTTGGGATCCTTCTTCTTCTATTCGAATAGAAAGAACAAAAATAAAATCAGATTTGTCCTCAAAGTGTCTCTCAGAAGATTCTCCGATCTATTGGACGAAAGAACTATTTACGGAAGATAAAAAGTCTATAACAGAGAATTTGTTTCCAAAGGAAAGGAAAAGATTCATCGAGAATTTCACAAAATCAATTCGTTCTTATTTTTTTGACATATTGTCAATAGATGAACCGTGCATGGGTTCTAGTGTTACTAAGAAGCCTATTGAAAATTTCAAATTATTGAAAGGGCAACAAGATGTTTTTTTCAGATATTTCAGGGGCTCAGAAAAGAATGGGATAATTGATCCGTGGAAGATAAGAACATATTTTCAAAATCCTTCCTCAAATTGTGCTATTTCATTAGATCCCGGATGTAATATGATTAGAAAAAATCAGAGGGATATAAACAAATTAAATTGTATTCTCTTTATGAACCGGAGTTTGTCTCGGAATCGATTTTCTTCATTCTGTGATCAAAACAAAGAACAATACATATTCCACAACAATTTACGATTTAAAAAAAGAGTTCTAAAAATAACAGATCAATTCGCTCTATTAATAACTAAGCCTAATCAGGTTTATGATAATACACTTGCTCCTGATATTGATTATCACGTGAATCAATTCTATGAACTGAACAAGAATAGATTCTTGGATCAGATCTTCAACCACAAGAATAAATTGAAGAATCAATCTTTATTGATCCTACTCAATATTACTGATAAAGAGAATGAATATTTAGATCGAATAATCGAAAAAGAATTGATCCAAATCTCTTCCAAAAAGGGTTCAGAAATAGGAACCCCTCTTAACAATTACAGAACTGAAACTTCAAATTGGTACAAATTGATTCGATATAAGATTCACGGGCATTTGAAAAATGCATTCAACAAATTATATTCAATGAACGGGTCCAGTCGCAATTTAAAGGATCAAATTCGAACAAATTGGATAGAAAATGAAAATTTGAATAATGTATCGAAAGATACAATTAACCGACATCCATCAAATTGGAGAAAAGGTCAAAAAGAATGGTTTGATCATTCTATTCTTCGAACTGATAAATGTATCAATCGGAATTTGAATGTGTACAAATGGTCCAATCAGACCGAATACTTGAAGAGATGTTCGAAACATCTTGTTTCTAAACAAAACGATTTGAAAATAGTGTTCGATCCGATTGAATCATGTGCTAATAGAGATTCAATTGGTTGGTCTGGAAGTCCCAACAAAAAAGATTATTCTAAGTTTTCTTTGATTGCTGAAAATACTGTGAAGATCTTTCTTTCTAAGAAATCCATTTCTCATTCGGCTATTTTCATTCCCGAGTTTTTCATTGATAAGTTAAAGGGTATGAATGATCAACTCTTCAATAAGTTGTTAAAATCAATTGGTGTTCGAATCGTTCATTTAAAAACATTCAAACCCTTTCTTTTGGATAACCATAATCTTTCACAAAGATCGAAATTCTTGATCGACGAAAGAACAGTAGCACAATTTTTCTATCATGAGATGCCGGTGAATCGATTTATTATTGACTTATTCGAGAATGAAAAGAATTGCATGGAATTGTTCGATAACACTGATTTTTCGACGATATCCAACGATCGAGACAACTGGTTGAATCCCGTAAAACTATCTAATCAAAGCTCATCGAGAGCTTCTTTTTACAAAGCAAATACACTACAATTCTTCGATTATTCACATCATCCTCGGTTCAATTATAAGAAAAGATTACCTTATTATATGGAAAGGATTCATACAAAAAATCATAATCTTACATATGGACAATTATTCAATATTTCGCCCATCCACAGCAATCTATTTTCTTTGTCCATTAGTGAAATAAGACCTGTTCACTTGGAGAAAGATACTATTTCACTTATAAAGTCACAAGTATCTAACATATTCTTACCTAAATATTTGCAACAAAGCGGTAACCAAACGTTTGTATCAATCTATGACTTGTACAAATCTTTCGATTTACTAACTCGATTGAATCCATTTGTTCATGATAAAATAGATATTTCCTCGATCGAAGAGATTTCTACAACGCCTTTAACGAGAGAACGAATAGCCAATTTCGAAAAAACTTCTTGTCAGCCCTTCTTAAATAGATCCGATTTAGAAGAAAACAACTTCGATCAGTACCTTAAGGGGGGTTTCAGTTCAAACATAGGTCTTATTCAAACTCAATCTTATCGAGATGATTTACTATCCGAAATCTTTCTAAAAAGAAAAGATAAGAACCAGGAAATGCTTCATCGGATTCGAGATCGGTTTGTAAAATCTAGTTCAACAGAAGGTTCAAAAAACAGAATTGAGAACAAAGCCATAGATAAAAGAAGCACCCTTTTCAATTTCTCTAAAGAGGAACGGAATCTCTTACCATTTTGTTCACCGCGTTTTAATGAACGTGCTAAGAAACAAGAGATGCATAGGATCTCTCAAATAGAGAGTCTTTTTAAAAAATGGGATTTGTTCCGAGCATATACGCCATGGCTCTTGACTTCTGCATGGTGGAAATATCTTGAGAATCTACTTCTAGAGACTTTTCCGGAGATATTGCTAAATAGCAGTGATCAACTTGTATCTATTTTGCATGATATTATGCATAAATCGAATCTATCGTGGGCAATTTCTCATCAATTATGGGCACTTCTACAATGTAATCTGAGAACCAATATCTTGGATAAGTTTTTTTCTTTATGGAATCTTTGTTCATTCAAGGAAATGATTAATCAAAAGAATGAGTCATCGGTTCTATCTATATGGGCACATCTGAGATTGCTGAATGCTCGGGAGTATGAATATTCGATCCTTATCCTTTTTTTCGTCCTTGGATATTTCGTTCTTCGATATTCTTTCGTTGTTTCCTCAGCCTTTATTGAGTTACAGATACACCTTGAACGCATCAAAGATTTAATGGATCCGTCATACGCGATCGAGTTGCAAAAACTGATGGATCATCCTTTGCCTGGTCTGCTTTTCTCTATGGATATAAGGGACATATCCATCTATTTTCTGGACGAATTGATCTATTCTATGAGGAATAGAAAGTTTTATTCACCTATAAGAAGAGAGTTGAACAGATCGTGCTTCAGCATGGATATCTCTGGAAAAGAGAGAGAATTACTAGTTCAGTTTCTAATAACAGAAAAAAACATCTCTCAATTTGGATCGAATTTGACTCACAGTCATAATTTCTTCAAGAATGAATTTGATTATCAAATCACTGAACAGCCGGGACTTATTTACCTGATCTATTTAGCCGACACTTATCAGAAAGATCTAATGAATCACGAGTTCGATCAATCTCGTTTAACAGAAAGATGGGTCTTCCTCGCTTTTTGTCGGAAGATTACCTCTTCACAAATCTTTAGGGGTTTGAACCTCACATTTCATGGAAAACCTTTCTCACTCCACTTAGGATCATCCCTTTCCAAAGGGATTTTACTGATAGGTCCTACGGAAACCGGACGATCCTATTTGGTCAAGGGTCTAGCAGCAGACTCTTATGTTCCTCTGGTAAGAATATCCCTAAACAAGTTCCTGTATGACAAAGGTGAATATTCTAATTTCCTCGATATACGAAGTATGAATAATGTGGTGCAAAAAATGCACCAATTCAATCTCACCTTCGAATTGGCAAAAAGAATGTCCCCTTGCATAATATGGATTCCAAACATTCATGAACTGAATGTCAATTACTTAACTCACTTTTTCCTTGGTTTATTAGTGAACCATCTCTCTAGAGATGATGAGAAAGATTCTACTAGAAATCTTCTTGTTATTGCTTCGACTCATATTCCTAAAAAAGTGGATCCAGCTCCAATAGCTCCAAATCGATTAGACAGATCAATCAATGTTCGAATGCTTCCTATCCCACAACGACAAAAGGAATTTCCTATTCTTTTACGCAGCAAAGGGTTTGACTCGGAAAAAGAGTTGTCTTGTCCCAAGGAATTTGGATCTAGAACCATAGGTTCCAATGCACGGGATCTAGCAGCACTTGCCAATGAAGCCTTATCAATTAGTATTACCCAAAATAAATCAGTTATAGGCACTGATACAATTAGATTAGCTCTTTATAGACAAACTTGGGGTTTGCAATCTATAGATAATCAGGTTGGATCCGGTCAAAATTACGAAATACTTCCCTATAAGGTGGGAAAAGCTGTTATACAAAATACACTTAGAAGGAATTCTTCTATGAATCCTCTATCTATTAATAATGAATTATGGAAGAAAAGGTTTTCTTATTTGTCCAAATGGTATTTAGAACCTTCTATTGCTGGAACAACTATGAAGGAATTGACCATACTCCCCCATATTTTGGGTTGCTTGGCCGGATCAGCAGCTCGAGATTCCTGGTTTATATCGGGACAAAATAGAGAGAATTGGATTCCTCTCGATAGATTCGCTGAGCATGATTTCGATTTAGCTTCTGGTCTTTTAGAAAGTCTTCTGGTGGAGTTTCCATGGTTAGGAATATGCCGGGGTAAGCCTGATAAGAATCAAATCACATTTGCTCCTCAGCCCAAAACGAGAAATCATCTCAATGTGATGCGAAAAGGGGTTTATTCTATGGTCAATAAAATGTTTATATATAAAGAATATGAATTGAAGTTTCAACAAGAAACTCCCGGCGCAAAACAAATGGATGAAAAATTAGTCAATAACATAGTTTGGGCTCCTAGGATCTGGCGTCTTAGTTTTCTTCGCAGTAATCTATTTGATCGTACAAAAAGACCCAATGAATTGGGATTTTCGTATCAGTTCGGATTGTTTCAAGAGGAGCAGGCCAGTTACTGTAAAAGGGTTAGAGAGAATTTAGAGTCTCTCCAAAAAGGACCACATAAAAAGGGGTTTTATGTTCATGAGAGAAATCATTCTAACGCAAGACAAAAGAATCTACAACATATACAGTCTCAATTGGAAGATATATCATTACAAGAGCGGTTTGAAATAGGAATATTTCAATTTTCTATACAATATCAAATGCGATCTAAATCCTCTAATAAACCAATGTTCTTTCTAGGAAGACGATTTCTTTGGGATCCCACAGGTTTTCTATTTCAAGATCAGCACCTTGTGTTTTCACGTCGGGAATTTTTTGCAAATGAAGAAATGCTGAGAAGGCTTTATATTACTTACGGTTCAATAAGAAGACAAGAAAAACATCTCTTCCCTAAAAAAAGTATCCAAGGTGCTTTTCATAGATATAATTCAAAATTCATGACCAATTCGGTCATAAATTCGTGGAAACAATTGCCTCTTGCAGAAAAGGAACATATTGAGGCTTTCAAACGCATTCAAGCAATTGGTATCCGATTGAAACGTATACAGCCATATACTCCTACATTTCTATATCAACGTTGGTTGATTGAAAATCCGCAAGAAAAGGTTGATCGCTTCGAATTGTTAATTCATCGCCAAAGATGGCTTGAAACCAATAGTTCATTATCGAATGAATCTTTTCTTTATAATACTCTATCCGAGAGTTATAAATATTTATCAAATCTGTTCCTATCTAACAGAATGTTATTGAATCAAATGACAAGGACATTGTTGAAAAATAGATGGCTTTTTCCGAAGGAAATTGAACACTTAATTCATACAACAAAAGATAGATTTCACATATCTATTTTAGCCGGAAAAATCTGTCATCATCGATGAAAGGGCAATGAAATGAAGTAGAACGAAATTGACCGGGTAGTAGGGTCGTGGAAACAAATGAGAAGTTCTACATCTGCTTCGATTTCAGATCCTATTCGAAAATGAATCCTTTCTCGGTCTTGTCCAAGAATGGAAAGTATGTTAGAAGAAGAAAAAAGAAGAACAAAGAGTTGATAGATCTTGAATTTGAAGATAGATTACTTATTCCGAGATCTCGACCGTGTAAGAGTGAGCATAGCAAGGAATATGAGCCAAGTCAATTTGATTGAACTTAATGAGATATTCTCTACTATGCTTACCCCTTATTTCTTCGATTTTGGTTCTGGTACTCTTTTTTTTTCTTACACTTCCCATTCGGAAGAAAGGATCCCTTATTTGCCTATAGAGTCACAGGATTCAACATTGGTATAGTCGTTTAAGTTCGATCGCAACTCCCGGATCTTGCAAAACTTTAAGAGGGGTATATAGATTCTCCTCAATCTATGTCCTTAATTGCGTATACCTCATAATTAGTAAGAAACAAGCTTCATGCATTCTTTAATGGACATAAAAAGAAATAGAAACATTCCACCTGAGATTTGGTCTTTTTCATTTTTTCATTCAATTTCTCCCATATGTTCCTTTGTGGAATGTACTCCATCTGTTGGGTCACGGGGGGGGGCATTTTCCCAGAAGTTTCTATTGATCTACCTGCATTTGTGTGATTCCTGTTGAGGTATCTACTCGGGGGATGGGTGCAGGGCGGACCATTTTGAAATGGACTTCTCCATTCATTAGATAGAGAAGATCGCCAAGATCTTGTGATCCACTGTCGAACCTATTCCAACAGCTTTAACTCATATCGTATATAGGGAATCGTCGGAATACTTCGTATCAACAGATATCGAAGAAATCGATCTCGGTACATTGAGATAATCAATTAGATCCGATATTTGTTATTGAATTGCTCATTCAATAAGCATTCTCAATATTATGCCTTGAAGAGGACTCGAACCTCCACGCTCTTTAGCACGAGATTTTGAGTCTCGCGTGTCTACCATTCCACCATCAAGGCATCCCGAAAGTGAATCATATTCCATGAGTATGATATCTATATTACGATCATCTATCATTATAGATGGAATGTAGAATCTATGACAAAGATAGAGTATTGGGGTATTTATATCGATCGGTTATATAGGTCCAAGCCTAATATATCACCAACTTCTTTCGATTTTCATTATCCGGAGGATATTTCATATACATCAAAAATATGCACGATCGAACATCTTTTCTTTTTCGATTCAATAGAAGCCTAGAGAAGCGAACATGGTACCCAAATAATGATATGTCAAAAGCAGGTTCGATCATATGTGCGCATATATCGATTCCTAAATAGAATGGAACGACGTAGATATCTATCTACATACGTTCGAATGACCTTTTCCCATAATGAAAATGTACATAGCCCTATTAATAACCCTATTCTAGTCTAGAATGAACTTCTAATTCGATGATCAAGTTGATCTCATAATTAGAAGTTCATCTCAGAATCTCGGCCTATTCCCATTTTGGGCGGGACAAATCGACTAATTCTTCCGGATTGAACGAATAAATAGACCTTAAAATAAGGTATCCTGAGCAATTGCAATAATTGGGTTCATTACTATTCCCAGTGTAGTAGATGCTGTTACACATACAATCATACTCAATTCGATAGAATTTTTTGATATGAAAGAAGATGGAGATCTTCTATAATTTTGCACGTGAGGAGTTATTTCTTTGTTTCGCTCAGTCATTAATAACTTGATTATTTTTAGATAATAGTATATAGAAATAACGCTCATAAGGGGTCCTATCGAAACCAATAAATATGAGCCTGCCTGCCACCCGCACCAGAATAGATAAAGTTTTCCAAAAAAACCTGCTAATGGAGGAATACCTCCTAAGGATAGTAAACATAAAGCTAAAGAGAAAGCCGAAAAAGGATCTTTCGTATATAATCCTGCATAATCTCGAATGTTATCAGTTCCTGTGCGTAGACCAAATAATACAATGCAAGCAAAAGTTCCTAAATTCATGAAAATATAGAACAGCATATAAGTTATCATGCTTGCATATCCATTCTTTGAGTCTCCAGCAATTATTCCAATAATGATATATCCAATTTGACCCATGGACGAATATGCAAGCATACGTTTCATGCTCGTTTGGGTAATAGCAATTAAATTGCCTAATATCATGCTAAGAATAGCTAATATTTCCAAAAGAAGATGCCATTCGTTCGATGAAAAGTAGAAAATAAGATCGAAAATTCGAGTGGCTAAAGCTGAAGCAGCTACTTTCGAAGTAACAGAAAGAAAAGCAACGACTGGAGTGGGAGAGTTAGAGTCGAAAAGAGGATCCCTCACTCCTTTCTCTCATTCAAAACCGTGCATGAGACTTTCATCTCGCACGGCTCCTAAGTGATAAAAAAAGAAGGACATAATCATCTTATTCCTTTTTCATTACCTTCCTCGCGTATGTATAAGACCGAATCGATTCAATTTATAGAAAAGGATTACTAATCCTTAACTTCCCGAGGAATCCTCCATCAGCGGTTCCCATAGTGAATCACTGACTTTCTCGATCTTTTTGACTGTAAGAACAAGTCAAAAAGATTGAGAAATAGAACCATCTGATTTTATTCGTTCTCAATAGCCATGAGATAATCATCTTAGGGTGATCTTTTTGTCGACGGATGCTTCTATTACACTCGTAGTCCTTGAAGGATGAAAACTGACTATGTAGCATTTACATCGAGAATGAAAGTATTGTATACGTCATTAGTCTGATCCTTTGTAAGAACTACCCGTAATAACTGACTTGCAAAATATCTCTGTTTATTCAAAGATATTAGTTATTTTTGACCTTGCTTTACCTTAATTGTTATTTCAACAAAAATCTCGCGAATAACTTTTGGTAAAAGTTATGCCTTAGCCCGAGTGGGGATAACAGTCTTTTTCTCTTCCGCATGTCCATAGAGTTTTTATAGATCTAAACATCTCTAAAAAAGATATATATCCGCTTATTATAGGGGTAATAATTCGTCGAACGAATCGCACTCCTTCATATACGTCAGGGGTCCATTGATGAAAAGGGACTAGAGAAAGCTTGAATCCAATTCCTACAGCTATGGATATGAGCGCAATCAAAATTCCTGGGGAGTTATACATTTGTGTATTTATGAGACCATTTACTACTTCTTGAAGCTCAATCTCTCCCCCGGATAGACCGTATAGCCAAGAAAAACCATAAACCAGAATAGAAGAGCTTGCCCCACCCATAAGTAAATATTTCATAGTAGCCTCATTAGACCGTACATCTCTCTTGGTATATCCAGATAATAGATAAGAACATAAACTGAAACATTCCAGAGCTACGAAGATAGTGACTAAATCATTAGCACCACATAAAACCATTCCCCCTAGAGCAGCTGTTAATAGGAATAACAGGAACTCTGTTATAGCCATTTCTGTACATTTGATGTACTCCACGGATAGAGGAATACATAGAGTTGAACATAGTAAAATGAGAAATCGAAAGATTTTGCTGAAATTGCTCGTTTGGAAATTACCCAAAAAGCTAATCATAGGTTCTTCTCTCCATCGAAATAATAAGACCGTTATGCTCATTACTAAACTTGTTAAAGAGATGAAATAGAACCAAGGTGTATCTTTTTGATCAGAGGTTAGATCGATCATCAGAAGAAGAATTAGGCCGAGAATTAGGATACATTCTGGGAAAATAGAACCTCCATGGAAGAGAAGCAAATGAAACTCTTTCATAAAAATGATCTCAGGGTATAATTGAAAATGAAGTTTTCATTTTGTACATGCCAGATCATGAATTAGTAACTTCATTCAATCTCCGAAAAAGTCTCAATCTTTTTCAACTTTCTATTCTTGGAATAGGAGATTTGCATAATCCTCATG